TCCAAAAACGGGTACTATCGGATCGGGTGAATTAGAGAATAGACAGGGGTCTGTTGGCATTTCAGCTTCTCTTCTCCTTTCAGGGCCTATCCGAAAGAGAATCCAGGACCTCTTGGTCCTGAATATCAGAATAGGACGAACGAACCGGCCTCCGCGGATATCTTTGCTTCGGAACAAAACAATTAGCATTAGGCTTGGTCAACTGGAATGTGTATTATCCATATGGGAGATCTTCCAATCGAGAAGATCCATCGATCTGAGACGAAGAGAAAGGGCCAATTTTATTTACTTATTCAGTTAAACCAAGGATTCGTTATGGAAGCAGATAGCAACAACCATTTCATCAGACATGCGTATTTTTGATTATCCGGTGGATTTACACAGTTTCATTAATGCAAATTGTTTGATGTAGTTAGTACTCAGGTTGTTCGACGCTCAAGAATTCTTATTTAGGCAGTTCATATCATCATACATAGTGTTTTGATCTAAGATTGCAATTCTTCCATGTTTCCGCAGTAGCATATTGTTCCATGGAGCTAGGGTCCAAAATAGGAATCAACAAGTGTTTCCACGACTCTACCGCCCGGCCAATCCTGTTCCACTGAATCCCCTCCCTTTTTCATGGCCACATATCTTTACGGCTAAGGAGTGGGAAATCTTTCTCCTGTTACACAAATCAAATGTTTCATTTCATCCGGGAAAAGCCACCTCTTTCTCCACAAACAATGTCTTTGTCATTTGATCCAGGAGCCTTCCGTTAGATAGGAACAGCTTTGCTAAATACTGAGAACTCTCGGATAGAGTATTAGAATGAAAAGACCATTAATTATATAAGGAAGAACCCAGGGTTCTAGCCCATTCCCATTCCTAAATCAATAATTCGTAGTGCTTTTGCCTTTCTTGCGTACTCCTGGTGAACCGGTTGCTAGCCATATGTTTAGGAGGCTTTTTTCTCCAGGTACTGGTACTAAGCCGCTTTGCCATCTCTTCATCTTCATCCGCAAAGAATTCTCGACGTGAAAACACAGAGACAAAGGCCTGATCTTTGAATAGGAAAAAGAATGGATCCGAACAAATCAATTGGCTTATTCGAAAAAAGCCTTCTTCTTTGAAAGATATATCTCGTGTCTGGTACTGCATTGTTCCACTCTGCAAGAAGTCCGAATCAGTCTCTTGCACCTCCTCCTTTTTATGATAAATATACCAGAAATAATTCGAATAAATAGCAGTCTCTGACAACTCATCCTCTTTAATCTGCTTGGACCCGCTCCAATACCCATAGGAAAATCCCCAGTCATATTCAGCGTACCTGTCCCTGCAATCAAATAGATTGTCCCAAGGGCCCCATATTCTAGGAGCCCAAGTTATGCTATTGAAAATTCGTTCCTCTAGCAGTTCCGGTTTGACCATTCCGTTCCCTTTTTCAAACTCCACTTCTTTTCATATAGCAATCCCTAATCAAAGAGAGAACAATATCCATTTCAAAACATTTCTAACGGATTCCTTGGTTCGGACCGACGAAGTAATGGCATTCGATCAACCCGACTGCAATCTTTTTCTGTCGGTAAGGATTGCACCAGAGCACCTTCTACTTCTAATAGGCCATGAACTATAGATAGAGAAGAATCATTCTGAGCGAGTCCATAAGAAGCGACCCACTTTTTCATCGGTTCCGGGGGAAGACCAAAGATCTTGCGCGACCGGTCCGCCAGAAAAACTCAAAAGAGAAAGAAGTCTCGTTAATCTCTTCATGCTCGTTCCAAGTTCGAAGTACCGTTTGGCCAAAGAAAAAGCCGCTTCCTGACACGATTGCCTCTTTATATAGATAGATATAGGATCCATGGGGTTATTACTTAGAAGTCTATTTTGTACAAGATCCCCTCCTATCTGATAGAAAAGGGTCCCATGATCCCGAGCCGGTCTTATCTTGGCTCGCAAACCCCAAGTTTGTCTATGAAGAGCTAATCTAATTGTATTAGTTTCTATAATGGATTTCTTATGTGGAATACTAATGGATAGGGCCTCGTTGCTAAGTGCTACAAGATCTAGTGCACTGGAACTCGTGGTTATGGACCCGAATCCTTTAGTATGGAACATTGTCTTTTCCAAGTAAAAACCCCTAGTATATGAAAGAATGAAAAGGTGCTTTCGTTCTTGTGGAATAAGAAGCCCTCGTACCTTAACGAAAGGAAAATAGGAATTTTTCGTTAGGTATTTGACCAAATAGGATCGTCCAGTTCCTATAGAACCTATCACTAAAATACCCGATAGGGCTAAGCGGAACGAAAAGGGTTTTCCATGAGATGGTAAATGAAAACGATTAGCCCCACACGAGGGAATAAGTGATTGTCTGATAATGAGCAAGGAATATACGTCTTTCTGCTAAAGAGGATCTATTAAACTCATAATTCATTAGATCCTTGTTAGCAATGTCAACTAGGTATCATAAGTAAATGGATCCCGGTTGTTCAATCCTTTGATAACCAAGGTCATTCTTTGCTAAAGAGAAATGATCACTATGGGTCAGACTCAATAGAATTGGATCCATTCAAAATAGCGAGAATTAGGATTCTTGATCCCTCTCAATCTCTCTTTCAATTCGAGGATCCGGAGAGGTGTTTTCATAGTCATCTCCGAATATTTGCCATCTCCGAATATTTTCGATTTCATTTTTCTATGATATGTCTTTCTATATGAAAATTGGTTATTTACGATGTACGATGATCCCTGTTAAGCATCCATGGCTGAATGGTTAAAGCGCCCAACTCATAATTGGTAAATTTGCGGGTTCAATTCCTGCTGGATGCACGCGAACGGGAACGTTCCATAAGTCTATTGGAACTGGCTCTCTATCCATGGAATCTCATCCATCATCCATACATAACGAATTGGTATGGTATATTCATACCATAACATAAGAACAATAAGAACTCGAATTCTTATCGATACTGGAACTCAGAGCATAGGAGGGAAAGTCGATTTATGGATGGAATCAAATACGCAGTATTTACAGAAAAGAGTCTTCGTTTATTGGGAAAGAATCAATATACTTTTAATGTCGAATCGGGATTCACTAAGACAGAAATAAAGCATTGGGTCGAACTCTTCTTTGGTGTTAAGGTAGTAGCTGTGAATAGCCATCGACTACCCGGAAAGGGTAGAAGAATGGGACCTATTCTGGGACATACAATGCATTACAGACGTATGATCATTACCCTTCAACCGGGTTATTCTATTCCACTTCTAGATAGAGAAACGAACTAAAGGAGAATACTTAATAATACGGCGAAACATTTATACAAAACACCTATCCCGAGCACACGCAAGGGAACCGTAGACAGGCAAGTGAAATCCAATCCACGAAATAAATTGATCCATGGACGGCACCGTTGTGGTAAAGGTCGTAATGCCAGAGGAATCATTACCGCAAGGCATAGAGGGGGAGGTCATAAGCGCCTATACCGTAAAATCGATTTTCGACGGAATCAAAAAGACATATCTGGTAGAATCGTAACCATAGAATACGACCCTAATCGAAATGCATACATTTGTCTCATACACTATGGGGATGGTGAGAAGAGATATATTTTACATCCCAGAGGGGCTATAATTGGAGATACTATTGTTTCTGGTACAAAAGTTCCTATATCAATGGGAAATGCCCTACCTTTGAGTGCGGTTTGAACTATTGATTTACGTAATTGGAAGTAACCAATTAGGTTTACGACGAAACCTAGAAATCGATCACTGATCCAATTTGACTACCTCTACGGGATAGACCTCAACAGAAAACTGTTGAGTAACGGCAGCAAGTGATTGAGTTCAGTAGTTCCTCATAGAAAATTATTGACTCTAGAGATATGGTAATATGGAGAAGACAAAATTGTTTGAAGCACGCACAGAACCGGAAGCGCCCCTTGTTTCAAAGAGAGGAGGACGGGTTATTCACATTTAATTTGATGGTCAGAGGCGAATTGAAAGCTAAGCAGTGGTAATTAAGACCCCCGGGTGAAAATAGGGATGTCTCCTACGTTACCCATAATATGTGGAAGTATCGACGTAATTTCATAGAGTCATTCGATCTGAATGCTACATGAAGAACATAAGCCAGATGACGGAACGCGGAGACCTAGGATGTAGAAGATCATAACATGAGCGATTCGGCGGATTTGGATTCCTTTTCTATATATCCACTCATGTGGTACTTCATCATACGATTCATATAAGATCCATCTGTCTAGAGATCGTCATATACATCTAGAAAGCCGTATGCTTTGGAAGAAGCTTGTACAGTTTGGGAAGGGGTTTTTTGAGAAAAAAGAAGAATCTACTTCAACCGATATGCCTTTAGGCACGGCCATACATAACATAGAAATCACACGTGGAAGGGGTGGTCAATTAGCTAGAGCAGCAGGTGCTGTAGCGAAACTGATTGCAAAAGAGGGTAAATTGGCCACTTTAAGATTACCATCTGGGGAGGTCCGTTTGGTATCCCAAAACTGCTTAGCAACAGTCGGACAAGTGGGTAATGTTGGGGTGAACCAAAAAAGTTTGGGTAGAGCCGGATCTAAGTGTTGGCTAGGTAAACGCCCCGTAGTAAGAGGGGTAGTTATGAACCCTGTGGACCACCCCCATGGGGGCGGTGAAGGGAAAGCCCCTATTGGTAGAAAAAAACCCACAACCCCTTGGGGTTATCCTGCGCTTGGAAGAAGAACTAGGAAAAGGAAAAAATATAGTGATAGTTTTATTCTTCGTCGCCGTAAGTAAATACGTAACTAGGAATATGGAAAATTGCATTTTTGGAATTTGCAATAATGCGATGGGCGAACGACGGGAATTGAACCCGCGCATGGTGGATTCACAATCCACTGCCTTGATCCACTTGGCTACATCCGCCCCTTATCCAGCTAAAGGATTTTCTCTTTTTTCCATTCATCATTATTCTATTTATTCTGACCTACATACCTCGATCGAGATAGTGGACATAGGATGCCACTCTTTAAAATGAAAAAAGGAGTAATCAGCTGTGACACGAAAAAAAACAAATCCTTTTGTAGCTCGTCATTTATTGGCAAAAATCGAAAAGGTCAATATGAAGGAGGAGAAAGAAATAATAGTAACGTGGTCCCGGGCATCTAGCATTCTACCCGCAATGGTTGGCCATACAATCGCGATTCATAATGGAAAGGAACATATACCTATTTACATAACAAATCCTATGGTAGGTCGCAAATTGGGGGAATTCGTGCCTACTCGGCATTTCACGAGTTATGAAAGTGCAAGAAAGGATACTAAATCTCGTCGTTAACTGAATTCAGAATAGAAAGATTCAGAATAAACAAAATTTATAGGATTCAAATAAAATAAAGGTAGGTGGGTAATAACCTTATTTATGACAAGTTTCAAATTGGTAAAGTATACCCCTAGGATAAAGAAAAAGAAGAACAGGCTAAGGAAACTTGCAAGAAAAGTTCCAACCGATCGTCTACTTAAATTCGAACGGGTTTTCAAAGCACAAAAACGCATACATATGTCTGTTTTCAAAGCGCAAAGAGTTCTTGATGAGATTCGCTGGCGTTACTACGAGGAAACCGTTATGATACTGAACCTCATGCCTTATCGAGCATCTTATCCCATCTTAAAGTTGGTTTATTCGGCAGCAGCAAATGCTGCTCATTATAGGGATTTCGACAAAGCGAATTTATTCATCACTAAAGCCGAAGTCAGTAGGAGTACTATTATGAAAAAATTCAGACCTCGAGCTCGAGGACGTAGTTATTCTATAAAAAAAACCATGTGTCATATAACAATTGTACTAAATATAGTAAAGAAATCTAAATAATCTTTGGATGAATCGAAAATTCGATTCCCAGTAAAAAAAAAAGAAATAGACTAAAAAAATATGGCACAAAAAATAAATCCACTCGGTTTCAGACTTGGTACAACCCAAAATCACCATTCCTTTTGGTTCGCACAACCAAAAAATTATTCTGAAGGTCTACAGGAAGATAAAAAAATACGGGATTGTATCAAGAATTATATACAAAAGAATAGGAAAAAAGGCTCGAATAGAAAAATAGAATCAGACTCAAGTTCTGAAGTAATTACACATATAGAAATTCAAAAAGAAATAGATACAATCCACGTCATAATCCATATAGGATTCCCCAATTTATTAAAGAAAAAGGGAGCAATCGAAGAATTAGAGAAAGATCTACAAAAGAAAGTTAATTCTGTAAACCAGAGACTTAATATTGCTATCGAAAAGGTTAAAGAACCTTATAGAGAACCAAATATTCTTGCGGAATATATAGCTTTCCAATTAAAAAATAGAGTTTCATTCCGAAAAGCTATGAAAAAAGCCATTGAATTAACTAAAAAAGCGGATATAAAGGGAATCAAAATCCAAATCGCAGGTCGTCTAGCAGGGAAAGAAATTGCACGTGCCGAATGCATCAAAAAGGGCAGACTGCCCCTCCAAACAATTCGCGCTAAAATTGATTATTGCTGCTATCCAATTCGAACTATCTATGGAGTATTAGGTGTAAAAATTTGGATATTCGTAGAAGAAGAATAACTAACCATGCCTTCCCGTTCTACCCAGTGATAGAATAAAAAAGACAAGAACCTTATTTTTCAAAAAAAAAAAAGAAGAAATTATACCTCTTTCTATAAGATTTAATGAAAATTGAGAAATCTTTTAATATAATTGCTATGCTTAGTGTGTGACTCGTTAGTTTTTTCTTTAGGGTCAAAAATCAAAAATGGAGATTGAAAAAAAAATTGGCTGAACCCTACTAAAAATAGAAAAAAACTTAGTAATTTTAGTAATTATAGAAAATTAACTAATAACCAACCTATTGCTTCGTATTGTCGAGATCCTAACTAAGAAACAGTCACTATGTGAATAAATACATCTATAAAAAATGAGTAGATCTATCATATAGTTGTAGCAACTGCATTTTTTTCTCTACAAAAGAAACCAGATTCTAGGCTGTGAAGCAAAACTAAAGGGATGTGGATAAAAGGAGGGATGATAGATAGAAGGAAGAAGAATAAGAGAGATATAGGATTCCAATGTGTATGGTCTATGAATTACATCATAAAAAAAGGCAATGTGATAAAGCATCAATATAATAAAATAAAAAAAAAGAGAAAATCCGAAATCGTAACTTTTGAAACAACAAATAAAAATTGAAAGCAATAAAAAAGAGCAGCCCGGGTTAATAAAACTGAGAAAATTGACTCGTAAAGCAATTTTTTTTAAGCTCCATTGCAGGATTCAAACCTAGCCATTAAAGGAGAAGCTGTGGGAACGACAAAACCTATGACTGCATAGGATTTTATTGAAAAGAATCCTAACACTTCATTGGGTGGGATGGCGGAGCAAACCAAAGAAATTGCTTTATTTGATAAGGTTCTAAATTAACAAATAAGACAGGAAAGAGTAAATATTCGCCCGCGAAATCCTTAATACTTTATCACGATTCAATAAGAATAAAAATAAAGAGATCAAAAAAAAGAGGGCTTACATTTTAGATAAATATTGAATTTGGATATACTCTAGATCTTCTTTCTTGACTATATATTTTTCCATTTTAAGAAAGTCAAAATAAAAAAAACCTAACTTTTTCTATCATATATTGATGCATAATATTTTTGAATATTATGGAATTAAATAAAGAAATTCACACGCTTTCTCATTTCATTCGCGAGGAGCTGGATGAGAAGAAACTCTCATGTCCAGTTTTGCAGTAGAGATGGAACTAAGAAAGAACCATCGACTATAACCCCAAAAGAACTAGATTTCGTAAACAACATAGAGGAAGAATGAAGGGAAAATCCTGCCGAGGCAATCGTATTTGTTTTGGTAGATATGCTCTTCAAGTACTTGAACCCGCTTGGATCACCGCGAGACAGATAGAAGCAGGACGAAGAGCAATGACACGATATGCACGTCGTGGTGGAAAAATATGGGTGCGTATATTTCCCGACAAACCGGTTACAATAAGACCCACAGAAACACGTATGGGCTCGGGAAAGGGATCCCCCGAATATTGGGTAGCCATTGTTAAACCAGGTCGAATACTTTATGAAATGAGCGGAGTATCCGAAACTGTAGCTAGAGCAGCTATCTCCATAGCTGCTAGTAAAATGCCCATACGAAGTCAATTTCTTCGATTAGAGATATAGAACCCCAAAAAGGAGTATTGAAGATAAAAAACCCCAGGTTTTTCTTTCAGAAAAGACAATATTTCTTTAATCCTTTTGCATTGAAATAACAAATGGAAATCAAAATAATATGATTCAACCTCAGACCCTTTTAAATGTAGCGGATAACAGTGGAGCTCGAAAATTGATGTGTATTCGAGTCATAGGAGCCGCTGGTAATCAGCGATATGCTCGTATTGGTGATGTTATTGTTGCTGTAATCAAAGACGCAGTGCCCCAAATGCCTCTAGAAAGATCCGAAGTAATTCGAGCTGTAATTGTACGTACATGTAAAGAATTCAAATGCGAAGACGGTATAATAATACGCTATGATGACAATGCAGCTGTTATCATTGATCAAAAAGGAAATCCAAAAGGAACTCGAGTTTTTGGCGCGATTGCCGAAGAATTGAGAGAATTGAATTTTACTAAAATAGTTTCATTAGCTCCTGAAGTATTATAAATACTAGTAGACGAGATATAGATCAAAGAAAAAATTAGTAGATTGTGTCTCACGTATATGCTTTAAAATAAAAAGTTTAAAGAAAAAGGAAAACATGTTGATTATCGAAAAATTAGGAGGAACCTAGAATTAGAGTCTTATGGGCAAGGACACTATTGCTGATTTACTAACCTCTATAAGAAACGCAGACATGAATAAAAAAGGAACCGTTCGAGTAGTATCCACAAATATTACCGAAAACATTGTTAAAATACTTCTACGAGAGGGTTTTATTGAAAGTGTTCGGAAACATCAGGAAAGTAACAGATATTTCTTGGTTTTAACTTTGCGACATCAAAAGAAAAAGACTAGAAAAGGAATATATAGAACTAGAACCTTTTTAAAGCGTATCAGCCGACCTGGCTTACGAATTTATGCCAACTATCAAGGAATTCCTAAGGTTTTGGGCGGAATGGGAATTGCTATTCTTTCTACTTCTCGAGGTATAATGACAGATCGAGAAGCTCGACTAAATAGAATTGGGGGAGAAGTCTTATGTTATATATGGTAATGCCCCCACCCATAGTACTCAAATTCTATCTCGAACTTCCTATTTTGAAAATAAAAATAGAAAAATAGGAGAAAAAAAATGACAGAAAAAAAAAAACCGAGAGAAGCAAAAGTAACTTTCGAAGGTTTAGTTACGGAAGCCCTGCCCAACGGAATGTTCCGCGTTCGCCTAGAGAATGACACCATCATCCTGGGCTATATTTCAGGAAAGATCCGGTCTAGCTCTATACGAATACTGATGGGGGATAGGGTAAAAATTGAAGTAAGTCGTTATGATTCCAGCAAGGGGCGTATAATTTATAGACTTCCCCATAAGGATTCGAAGCGTACCGAAGACTCGAAGGATAATGAAGATTTGAAGGATACCAAAGATTCAAAGGATTAAGTTTTTCTAGGGTCAAAACTTCCAAGTTTCAAAATTAAAGTGAAGAGACTTATTTTTTCCAAAAGAATAGATTCATAGTTTAAGAAAGGAATACCCATATATGAAAATAAGAGCTTCTGTTCGTAAAATTTGTACAAAATGTCGACTGATTCGCAGGCATGGGCGAATTAGAGTCATTTGTTCCAATCCGAAGCATAAACAAAGACAGGGGTAATCTTTCGAAAAAGGAGCTTTTCTTTCTAAAAAGTAAAAAAAAGTACCCACGGAAATGTCCAAATTCAAAATAAAAAAATTAAAGTAAAGGATATATTTTACCCTGAAACGGATATCTTTGTATCTTTTTTTCTTTTTGTTATTTCCAACTCATATTTATGGGATAATAAAATATGACAAAAGCTATACCAAAAATAGGTTCACGTAAGAAAGTGCGTATTGGTTTGCGTAGGAATGCCCGTTTTAGTTTACGGAAGAGTGCACGTAGAATAACAAAAGGGGTTATTCATGTTCAAGCCAGTTTCAACAATACCATTATAACCGTTACAGACCCGCAAGGTCGGGTGGTTTTCTGGTCCTCCGCGGGTACTTGTGGATTCAAAAGCTCAAGAAAAGCATCACCCTATGCTGGTCAAAGAACAGCAGTAGATGCTATTCGTACAGTGGGTTTGCAACGAGCAGAAGTTATGGTAAAAGGTGCGGGTAGCGGAAGAGATGCCGCATTACGAGCCATTGCTAAAAGTGGTGTACGATTAAGTTGTATACGCGATGTAACACCTATGCCGCATAATGGATGTCGACCTCCTAAAAAAAGACGTCTGTAAAAAAATGAAACCGCTTTCAAGAGAAATAAACGATTCAATGATCAAATAATAATACTAGTCTGTTATGGTTCGAGAGGAGGTAACAGGATCCACCCAAACACTAGAGTGGAAGTGTGTTGAATCAAGAGTAGATAGTAAGCGTCTTTATTATGGTCGTTTCATTCTGTCCCCGCTTAGAAAAGGTCAAGCGGATACTGTCGGTATTGCCTTGCGAAGAGCTTTACTTGGCGAAATAGAAGGAACATGTATCACACGCGCCAAATTTTGGAACGTGCCACACGAATATTCTACAATAGTAGGTATTGAAGAATCCATACAAGAAATTTTACTAAATTTGAAAGAAATTGTATTGCGAAGTAATCTCTATGGAGTTAGAGACGCATCAATTTGCGTCAAAGGTCCTAGATACATAACCGCTCAAGATATAATCTTACCGCCTTCCGTAGAAATCGTTGATACGACACAACCTATAGCTAACTTGAGAGAGTCCATTGATTTCTGTATTGAGTTACAGATCAAGAGAGATCGCGGATATCATACGGAACTCAGAAAGAACTCTCAAGATGGAAGTTATCCTATAGATGCTGTATCCATGCCTGTTCGAAATGTGAATTATAGTATTTTTTCTTGTGGGAATGGAAATGAAAAACACGAGATACTTTTTCTAGAAATATGGACGAATGGCAGTTTAACTCCTAAAGAAGCGCTTTATGAAGCTTCTCGTAATTTGATTGATTTATTTCTTCCTTTTCTACACGCAGAGGAAGAGCGCGCTAGTTTCGAAGAAAATAAAAACAGGTTTACTCCACCCCTTTTAACCTTTCAAAAAAGATTCACTAATCTAAAGAAAAACAAAAAAGGAATTCCATTGAATTGTATTTTTATTGATCAATTAGAATTGCCTTCTAGAACGTATAATTGTCTCAAAAGGGCCAATATACATACACTATTGGACCTTTTGAGTAAGACTGAAGAAGATCTTATGCGAATTGACAGTTTTCGTATGGAAGATGGAAAACTGATATGGGACACTCTAGAGAAGCATCTTCCAATGGATTTGCCTAAGAACAAGTTCTTGCTTTAAATCCATTGCAATTTTTTCCTCTTCTTCTTTTTTGAGTTAGAATAAAAAGAAAAAAGAAAGCAATTTTGCATCTTCGGCACAATCCATATTTTTGCGAAATGGATCATAATAAAATAGATTTTAGGTATCTAGGGAAGATTCACTTGGAAGTAACTATTTCCTAGATACCCATGCAGGGGACTTCGCGGTTGAATGAATCAACTCTAAAAATCCCTAAAAAAGACCTAAAGTTAAGGATTTATCAATGGGTAATGTTGCTCCAATACCTAACCAAAGAGCTACTGCAGTACCGATTAAAAAAACGGTCGTAGCTACTGGGCGACGAAATGGATTTTGGAATTTATTGACATTCTCCAGAAAGGGTACTGTCAATAAGCCCGTTGGCACAGAAACCATTAAGAGAACACCCAATAACTTATTGGGTACTGTACGGAGTATTTGAAATACGGGAAAGAAGTACCATTCGGGTAATATTTCCAGAGGAGTTGCAAACGGATCCGCCGGTTCACCAATCATTGACGGCTCGAGAACCGCTAAACCTACATTACACGCAATAGTACCTAGAATTACTACTGGAAAAATGTATAAAAGATCGTTGGGCCACGCGGGTTCCCCGTAATAATTATGCCCCATCCCTTTAGCTAATTTTGCTCTTAATACAGGATCATTTAAGTCAGGTTTCTTTGTTATTGGGATAGGTGAATTCTTTAGGATCCATCCTCCAAAGGAACCGGACATGAGAATTTTTCATCATCCGGCTCGAGCAAGAATGAAAAAAATAAGACCGTGGAGGATCCACAATAGAATAGGGTATATAATGACTCCATGACTCAGGGTGAGAAAAGCTTTATCAGATTATCTTTTCCGAAGTTGCGCCTATAACTACTATCCTATTCTTATGCGTAAATGCTCAATATCCAAGTGGGCTTACAAATTTGATCATGATCAATTGCTTTGTGGATTGTCTCTTGATTAGTTGGTGTTTATCCCCTCAATATCGCAAGTTTCTTACGTCCAAACAAAGTATTTACTTGTTACTAATAAAAAATCCAAAAGTTTAGCCTATGTTCTTCCTTAGATCCCTTCTTTTACTCCGATAGTATTGCGGATCGAAATCGATGCAAAGAAAATGAATGCATTTCCATACTATAATAAAAAGTAAGTGTAATAAATATAGAATTGGATCATATCACATGACTTATTCCATTTATACTCTATGGGATCTTATGGAGCCTGTTCATGGATGACATGATTGGGGTATGATCATAGAAAATATTCTCCTCGAGTGAACCAGCCTATCTAGGGGACTTACGTCTTGATTGGATACGGAGACACCTTTGGTCGTGAATTCTAATGTGGCAGATCCAATTCTCTATCTGCATGGCCGAATCAATAATTCAAGTCACACACTCCCATAATCCGCCTTATTTTCTTTCGTAAAATTAACTTCAACTATTTGTATCAAAATACTTCGAAGTTGAAGAGAAGTATCCAAATGACATGTCTTATTTTACAATAACCCATGTTTGTAGCAATGAAATACCACAACCTACCCGATATGATATATGAGAATTCGAATTCTCTATGATATGCCTTCCCTATAAAGGACCCGAAATACCTTGCTTACGTATCATTGGAAAGTGCATTAACATAAATACGGCGGTAAGCAGAGGCAGTACAAAGGTATGTAAACTATAAAAACGAGTCAAAGTGGATTGGCCCACACTAGCACTTCCACGTAATAATTCCACTAAAGGGGATCCTATTACCGGAATCGCGTCAGGTACACCTGTCACAATTTTGACTGCCCAATAACCAATTTGATCCCAAGGCAAAGAATAACCAGTTACACCAAATGATGCAGTCAATACAGCCAAAACCACACCTGTGACCCAAGTTAATTCACGGGGTTTTTTAAACCCACCTGTGAGATACACACGAAATACGTGCAGGATCATCATTAGAACCATCATACTTGCTGACCATCGATGAACTGATCGGATTAACCAACCAAAATTGGCCTCCGTCATTATATATTGAACGGAGGAAAAAGCCTCCGTAACGGTTGGTCGGTAGTAAAAAGTCATAGCAAAACCGGTAGCGACTTGTACTAGAAAACAAGTAAGTGTAATTCCCCCTAAACAATAAAATATGTTGACATGAGGAGGAACATATTTACTAGTTATATCATCTGCAATTGCCTGAATCTCAAGACGTTCCTCAAACCAATCATATACTTTATTGAGATAGGTAACTAGCCCGATTCCCCCTCCGAGAACCGTATATGAAAATTTCATCTCATACGGCTCAAGCAGAAACACACAAATTTTCAACGGATATTAGAAAAAGAAAAGTTCAAAACTTCATCAGCCACGATATTGGATCGATTTGCCTTGAAGATATGAAATAAGAAAAATCCTGAATTTCTTCTTTGTGATGATAATGCCAAAAAATCTCAAGTTGGCTCATCTGTCTTTCTTTCCCTTATGTTGATCATTAGAGGCCTCTTGACTTGTCTTTTCTCTTCACTATTTTTTATTTATTTTATTTCGATTTATAGTGGTTTTCTGATAGAAATTATCTTGTTGCGATCCTATGAATCAGTTCAATTAAAACCTTAGATTCATACTAGAGCCACGATGATTGAGTCTCAAGCTAAACAAAAGGCAAGGGTTCTTCGAATAAGAACCGCTTGATGATCATTTATTGAAAGAGAAAAAAGTTGTCTTTTGGACAAACAAAATTGAAAGGAAGAAAATTTATTTTTTTATTTTTATTAAGAACTACTTGAATTTTTTTTTTCAGTCTGGTTGCGAGGTCTAAATAGTGAGTATGAATCATAGTTCCATTTTTTTCTTGATCCACTCTATGTATTTCGTGTTCCAGATACTAGAATAAATAATATCCGACGAATTAGAATCATCTTGATAGAGAGAACAGGCCCTTTCTATGTATTATCAATAGGATCAATTCTAACAAGTCACACACTCATATTCCAGAGATACCGAAACAAAAAAATCCACGGTCGAACTACCAGAAATGTGGAGCTTAAAGTAGAAAAGCTTTTTTTCGATGGAAAAACTATGAAGTCATACTTTTAGTTAGTAGAAACTTAATTCGTTAAAATTCCGTCCAGTAAAACGGAAGAATTATAAATTTCTAAAATGATAGATAGGAATATCGCAAATAAAGCCATTGCGACCCCCATAAAAGGAGTAGTCCCCCAACCCGGAGCTACTTTCCCATATTCCGAATTCAAGGGTTTCAATAAACTACCCGCGCCAGTCCGTTTTGGCTTAGGTCTAGAACTATCTTCAACGGTTTGTGTAGGCATAAATTCTATTTAATCATTGGTGTTGACTTTGTATACTATTCCGTTGTAGTTGTAAATACACGATCTTTTCATAGATCCATTGTAATCTTGAAATTCTATAAAAATGGAAACAGCAACTTTAGTCGCCATCTCCATATCTGGTTTACTTGTAAGCTTTACTGGGTATGCCTTATATACCGCGTTTGGGCAACCCTCTCAACAATTAAGAGATCCATTCGAAGAACATGGGGACTAATTGAAGTAAGAAGTCTCCCCTCTGGGGGACTTCTTACTGCAATGAAATTCTTTATTTCCTTCAATTAAATTATTTCATTTTTTAGTCGGAACCTTAGGTGGTTCTCGGAAGAAGATAGCGAAAAAAATTATCCCTAAAGTCGAAACTAAAAGGAACGTATAAACCAATGCTTCCATAGATTCGATCCTGGTTTATTTACATTATAACTTCCACACCTATTCACTTATCATTTGGGATCATTTCCCATATAAAAAAAGAAAAAGAGTCAAACAAAAAAAGGAAAGGAGATGTTTCTCATATCAAATCAAAAAAGAGAGGTGAAAGATACCATAGCAATGGGGTATCAGGCTGCCTGTCTCCTTGTAGTTGGATCTCCAACTTTTTGGAATGTTCCAAATTCCACTTGAGCATCCAAGTCTGGATCAATACCAGCAAAAACATCTCGGAACAAGGTTCGAGCGCCATGCCAAATGTGTCCGAAAAAGAAGAGCAAAGCAAAGGTAGCATGACCAAAAGTGAACCAACCCCTTGGACTGCTGCGAAAAACACCATCTGATTTCAAAGTAGCTCGATCTAATTCAAAAATCTCCCCTAATTGAGCACGCCGCGCATATTTTTTTACAGTAGCAGGATCAGAATAACTTACTCCATTAAGTTCGCCACCATAGAATTCCACCGTTACGCCTACTTGTTCAACACTATATTTGGATTCTGCTCTTCTAAAAGGAACGTCCGCTCTCACAATTCCCTCCTCATCTACCAAAACTACCGGAAATGTTTCAAAAAAAGTAGGCATGCGACGTACAAAAAGCTCGCGTCCTTGTTTATCTCTAAAGACGGGATGTCCTAACCATCCAACAGCTATTCCATCTCCATTGTCCATTGAGCCTGCTCTGAATAATCCCCCCTTTGCCGGATTATTACCAATATAATCATAAAAGGCTAATTTTTCGGGAATTTTAGACCAAGCTTCTGATAAACTAAGATTTTCGGCTAACCCATCGCTAACTCTTCGATATATTTCTTGCTGAAAGTATCCCTGATCCCACTGATAACGAGTAGGCCCAAATAATTCGATTGGGGTAGTTGCCGATCCATACCACATAGTTCCGGCAACTACGAAAGCAGCAAAAAAAACAGCAGCGATACTACTGGAAAGTACAGTTTCAATATTGCCCATACGCAATCCTTTGTATAGACGTTGAGGCGGACGGACACTAAGATGGAATAGGCCCGCTAATATGCCCAATGTACCCGCAGCAATATGATGCGAAGCTATTCCTCCCGGAACGAAAGGATCAAAACCTTCCGCACCCCACGCAGGATTTACAGCTTGTACTTTTCCAGTTAGTCCGTAAGGATCAGACACCCATATCCCAGGGCCATATAAACCCGTTACATGAAATGCACCAAAGCCAAAACAAGCCACCCCTGCAAGAAATAAATGAATTCCAAAGATCTTGGGCAAATCTAAAGAAGGTTTTCCCGTCCGCTCATCACAGAATATTTCTAGGTCCCAATATACCCAATGCCAGATAGCTGCCAAGAAACACAAGCCAGAAAACACAATATGGGCCCCCGCCACACCTTCATAACTCCAAATACCCGGATTCGTTACAGTTCCTCCTGAAATACTCCAACCACCCCACGAATTGGTTATTCCTAAACGAGTCATGAAGGGGATGACGAACATACCTTGTCTCCACATTGGATCCAGAACAGGATCAGAGGGATCAAAAACCGCTAATTCGTATAAAGCCATCGAGCCAGCCCAACCAGAAACTAGAGCTGTGTGCATTATATGCACCGAAAGCAATCGACCCGGATCATTCAATACGACAGTATGAACACGATACCAAGGCAAACCCATGGAAATACCCCTTTAGCAAAGAAAAATAGACACGATGTCGCTTTATTTTATCGCATTGGAAAAGACTATCCATACATATCCTATGTACCTAACCCTTCTAGGGGATTCTATGTCAGAAAGCGTGAATATTTATTTCATTCCATTAAAAATAACAAGCCAATTCCGTTTGTAAGAAGAAAGAGAAGCAGATCTATTCTATACTCGATAAGTGCCAATATGCAATGGGTAACTTGGGCTATTTGGAAAAAGGAAGAATAGATCCTTAATCCCTCTTTGTTTATCATTTCGAATCACGGATTCCTTTTTCTTTATTCAATCTGTCTTACCTTCCTTATATGTATAATCTGTCAATCTATGGATTCATAGAATCCATAGTATTCTTATAGAATAGAATAAGAAAAAAATGAAGATAATAAACTGCGGATTCTTTCTTTCTCTTCCATTCTTACGTTTCCATATTAAAGTGTAGTTTTCTTACTTAAATTTAATAATATTAATCTAATATAATATGCCCATTGGTGTTCCAAAAGTACCTTACCGGATTCCCGGAGATGAAGAAGCGACTTGGGTTGACTTATACAATGTTATGTATCGAGAAAGGACACTTTTTTTAGGTCAAGAGATTCGTTGCGAGATCACGAATCATATTACGGGTCTGATGGTATATCTCAGTATAGAAGATGAAATTAGCGATATTTTTTTGTTTATAAACTCCCCTGGGGGGTGGCTAATCTCGGGAATGGCTATTTTTGATACGATGCAAACGGTGACACCAGATATATATACAATATGCCTCGGAATAGCCGCGTCCATGGCCTCCTTCATTCTGCTTGGAGGAGAACCCACCAAGCGTATAGCATTCCCTCACGCTAGGATTATGCTTCACCAACCTGCTAGTGCTTATTATCGAGCAAGGACGCCGGAATTTTTACTAGAAGTGGAAGAGTTACACAAAGTTCGCGAAATGATCACAAGGGTTTATGCACTAAGAACGGGCAAGCCCTTTTGGGTTGTATCCGAAGACATGGAAAGGGATGTTTTTATGTCAGCAGACGAAGCCAAAGCTTATGGACTTGTCGATATTGTAGGGGATGAAATGATTGACGAGCACTGCGATACTGATCCAGTGTGGTTTCCAGAAATGTTTAAGGATTGGTAGTGGCTGGATTTCTTGTAAATTTATTTCAAACCCAAATTCGGGTTTTATGCTATTTTATAGAAAATAGAAATACTTCATGATGATGAATCATCAGGTTAAGATCGATCTAAACCAATCCATTTTTTCTATATACATACGACATGCCAACGGTTAAACAACTTATTAGAAATGCAAGACAGCCAATACGAAATGCTAGAAAATCGGCCGCGCTTAAGGGATGTCCTCAGCGTCGAGGAACATGTGCTAGGGTGTATGTGCGACTCGTTCAGATCATGAGTTCAAACAAATAAGAAAATTTTTGAAGTATCCATGATCGGTACCAATGAATAGGATAGAGAAGCTCTATCCTAGATTTCTACGGTATATGGAATTTATGGTTTCCTTTGGTGCAAATCCAATCATCTAGATTTGAATTGGAAGAAGCAATTCCCCCGTTGGTAGCAAATGGTTATCCATTAAGCGGAGGAAATAGTAATAAAAAGAAAAAGGCTTATGCTCCTTTATCTTAAAAGAACGGACTAAAGGGTCAGCTACTTAGCCAACTTTCATAATTAAATACCGTCACTGTATGAATAACTCTTATTGTGAAAAGAGCTATTTACTCTATAATGGATGGGTAGAGCCAAAGAATGTGAACTATACAAGTTCACAATACCTTTTGATGAAATGAAAAATGAAAGAAGGGGCTCCGGTGTATAGAGAGGGCCTCACCGTTTAAAAGGGAACCGTAGAAACGATGGAACCCACTGTTTTTTTAGTATCGTTAGAATTTGTTATTTCTATGCGAAATAACTTAAGAGAATAGAATAAAAAATCGTGGTTGGGAAGGTTAGAGTAGCAAAAGCCATTGGAATTCATATTTTATATATCGGAATAATCCGTTTTGTTATTAATGGGAAAAAAGAGGATTAAAAGAAGAGAAATCATTAGTTATTGATTAAGGTTAATTTGATTCAATGACCAGAGTTCCGCGAGGATATATAGCTCGGAGACGACGAACAAAAATGCGTTCATTTGCCTCAAACTTTAGAGGGGCTCATTTAAGACTTAATCGAATGATTACTCAACAAGTAAGAAGAGCTTTTGTTTCTTCTCATCGAGATAGAGGCAGGCAAAAGAGGGATTTTCGTCGTTTGTGGATCACTCGGATAAACGCAGCAACACGGGTATATAACGTATTCGATAGTTATAGTAAATTAATACACAATCTTTACAAGAAGGAATTAATTCTTAATCGTAAAATGCTTGCACAAGTAGCTGTATCAAATCCAAATAATCTTTACACGATTGCCAATAAAATAAAGACAGGATAAAAAAGTAATATACAGGAATAATTAAACCCGAATTCCCGGAGAGGGAACTCCGGGAAGATACAATAAATTAAGATTAAGTGGTAGGAATCGACGAGCATGTTGCAATAAATAAAAAAACTATTTCTTTTTTCCCATGTTTCTTTCTTATAACAAACCCAAGAATCAAAACAGGATTACTTTCTTTATATATGAGTCCGACCCTTTCGAATAAAACATCAACAATCGGAACTTAAGTTTCGATTGTTGTTTCTTAAATTCTGGTTGGAGTTTCTTAAGTTTCGATTGGAATTGAACTTTTGTGTTAATTGAGGAATATGTCTATTTTTTCTGTGTCTAGGACCAGTAATTATTGAAATTGACTGGGCTTGAAATTGCTTCTCATTCTCATAGTTACGAAATGGTAAGAAAGATAAAATACGAGCCTGTTTTATAGCAAGAGTAATTAATCGTTGTTGTTTTAAGGTTAATCTATTTATTCGTCTGGATAATATTTTTCCTTGTTCACTAATAAATCGATTAATTAAACTCATGTTTCTATAATCAATTCGATCCCCCGGGCCTATTCGAGAACGCCTACGAAAAGGTTGTTTGGATTTACGAAAAGGTTGTTTGAATTTACGAAAAGTTTGCTTTGATTTATGAAAAGGTTGTTTGGATTTACGAAAGGGTTGCTTAGATTTATGAAAAGGTTGTTTAGATATATACATGATTTATTCGTTATTTATAAATTTGAAAAAAAAATGGATTTCTTTATTTTATTAATTTGGAATCCAGAAGAAGTAGTCTTTCTTTGGTCCATATATTATTTGATTCATATACTATATAAAATAAAAATAAAAAAACCTCTATACATATGAAATAATATCTACCTAAAATCGGATGAGTTTATTTTTATTTTGTATTCTATCTATATTCTTATTTAATAAGAAGTTCTTACTCTTTCTGTTCTTTGGAAAAAACGAACACGCGATACTCCTATTTCTTTATTTCATTATGAGTCGTATGCTTGCGACAATAACGACAAAATTTTCTTAATTCTAATTGTCGGGGTGTATTGTGGCGATTCTTTTGAGTACTATATCTAGAAATCCCCGTCGATTCCTTATTGGTACCCTTTCGAACACAACTAATACATTCCAAAATAACTCGGATTCTAACATCTTTGCCCTTGGCCATGAACCTCCTTTCCTTTTTGGATCGACTTAACTTAATTCTTATACCTATTCTTTTATTCTTCCATTTTGGATACAAAGAAGAAGAATAAAATCTATAGAAGTTCCTAACTAAAAATTCGATTTCTAAAGATTTTGTTCTTCTTCTTCGAATTCTCTAACGAATCCAATCCAATAGAATAAAAAATTTTGGAAATTTGTAAATGTAAATTAAGTAATAAAACATAGGGAAATAATTAAAGAATACAATCCTTATCCATCTTTTCTTTCCTTTTGCTTCATATACTAAAAAAGAATTAAAAAAGGGAAAATTTTCGTCATGTCACGAAGAATTCTATCTCTCGCATAGGAATAACTAGAATGAAAAAAAAGGGAATGACAAAGCATCTGGGAATAAACGATTGATTTCTATCAATAAACCTGCTAAAGCCCCAAACCATAGAGTACTTAGCACGGGTGCTACAGAGAGATATGTTTTTATATCCCGCATTGAAAATCCTCCTTCCGTATTGAAATACATATATGATCAGATACTCTTGCCCAAGATCCTTTGTATTTCTTTTGGTTAGGCGGAATTCCTAATTAAAAAAACAAAATCAATATTATATATAGAATATATAGAATGAACCATATAGAGGAGATTTTCCTATCCCTAAAAAAGATGACCCCTTCTTCCTATACATTACTAAGAAATAGGAATCTTTCTTTTATAGGTGAAATTCGACTGGATTTTAGATGTATACCCTTCCTTGATTATATGAGACTAAAAACAAGAAATGACAAGAAAGTTCTATATAAATAGAGAAATACAAGAAAATTACGATGTGGAAAACAAGAAAGGAATTGTGTACAATGGCATTGTACAACAATTTGGAAAAGGGATGTAGCGCAGCTTGGTAGCGCGTTTGTTTTGGGTACAAAATGTCACAGGTTCAAATCCTGTCATCCCTACCTATTAATTCTCTCTTCTTTATGGGCAGTAGTGGGGAGATCGATTAAAGTGGGTATAACTTGAATTTGTGTATACTTATACGGACGTGAGACACTTTAGGAGTAGAAAAGGATTTTCTTTTTGTTTTGAAAGCGCTCTTAGTTCAGTTTGGTAGAACGCGGGTCTCCAAAACCCGATGTCGTAGGTTCAAATCCTACAGAGCGTGATTCCATATATCTTATGTCGAAACAGAGTAAAATAACTTAAAAAAAAACAAAGGAGAATTGCAACTCCAATTTGACCTCCTCTCTGGTCTGGAGGAGGTCAATCAAAAAAGAAATATTACTCAATCAAAGATCCAACTGATCCCCACGTCTGTATTGCAAATACGCAGTCACGAATAATCCCGCTAAAGTAATAGGAATTAGGCCTAAGACGATTCCAAATAGAAAAACTTCAATCATTTCGATTTGTTCAAGGGGATAAAAAAAAGAGGTACGATCTCTCTCTAAATAATAGTCTAAATTATGCACGAATCTCAATGACCAAGAAAAGAATTGGTAATTAGTGTGGAAAAGGGTCTAGAATATCAGGAATCCAAAAGAAAGATTCTTCTTTTCTGACTTATTCATTCAATTCATTTCAAATAAGACGTATCTTGTTCAAGCCAATAAATAGAGCTGGGGTTATAGTTAAAGCAGCCAGTAGAAAACCGAAATAACTAGTTATAGTCAGCATGAAGGGGTAAAATTCCATTTATTTTTTTACTATACTACATATGTTGGTAAAGCACTTACCTAAGTTATGGAAAATTCATAATTCATCAGTTATTTTAGATAATACTAAAAAACAAAATAGAGTGAGATACAGAAGTATAAAAGAAAATCGATTCATCAGACGGGACATGAGTCTCTAATTCCGATTTGTTGTGGAGTCTGTCAGTTAAGTAAACTAATAATATTAAGAGCCAGATCAT